AGATCAAATTTGAATTCGAAGCAATGGATACTTTGTAATCCAACAATTACTTATTGTTAGTTCCTTAAAATTCAATTGAAATTAAATTCGGCCCAATCTTTTATTAAAAAGATTGAGCCGAATACAATAAAAGGATCTTATTGTTCTTATTGTATAGATCTCTCGATTTTTGATAGATCCATATTTATCTAAATATACAAGAAAAAAGATAAGACGAAATAACTTAAACGCTTTTTTATTGTTGTGTTGGATCCACAATTAATCCTCCGGATCCTTAGGATTGGTGTATTCTTATACTTAATAATTTACCCTTATACTTGGAATGTAATGGAATTCCTTAATGTAATTCGTATTTTTTCTATTTATTATAGTATAACCTGATCCTGCATTTTTGGATCATAGATCGCGCCAAGCAGCCTCTTCTACCTATCCTGTATATTGTCCTTTTCATTCGGTGTTGGAATAGAACCTGATTAGATTAGTAGGCGAGATTTTACAAAAAAGGTTTATTCATAGTATTAGGAGAAACGGCTTTTTTTCACTACCCCCTCATATTAGTTAATAACCCTATTGATTGGATTTATATGTTTATTCGGATCGGAATATTCAAATGATTTTTATCGAACGATTATTCATCTATTGTATTTTCATGTAAATGACTATTCATCTATTGTATTTTCATGTAAATGACTATTCATCTATTGTATTTTCATGTAAATTAGGGGCAAGAAAGTTCTATGGAAAAGTGGTGGTTTGGTTCGCTCTTGTTTAGCGGGGAGTTAGAACACGGGTGTAGGCTAAGTAAATCAATGGCCTTTTTTGGTCCTTTTGAAAATACCAGTGTAAGTGAAGATCAAATTATAGATGATATGGATATGGATAAAGACGTGTCTAATTGTAGTGACAAGTCTAATTACAGTAATGTTGATCGTTTAGTCGGCGGCGGATCCACTCGGAATTTAATATCGGATGAGACTTTTTTAGTTATGGATAGTAATAGGGACGGTTATTCCATATATTTTGATATTGAAAATAAAAATTTTGAAATTGACACCGACCATTCTTTTCTAAGTGAACTAAAAAGTTCGTTTTCCCAGACTTCGAGTTATATGAATAATGCAACTAAAAGTGACGATAATCTCCGCGACCGTTACCCGTATGATACTAATTCTAATTATAGTTGGAATAATCATATTACTAGTTGCATTGACAGTTATCTTCGTTCTCAAATTTGTATTGATAGTTATATTTTAAGCAATAGTGACAATTACAGTGATAGTTACATTTATAGTTACATTTGTGGCGAAAGCAGAACTAGTAGTAAAAGCGGGAGTTCCAGTATCAAAACTAGCAAAGATGGTAGTGATTTAACTATAAGATCTAATAATTTAAATGTAACTCAAAAATACAGGCATTTGTGGATTCAATGCGAAAATTGTTATGGATTAAATTATAAGAAATTTTTAAAATCCAAAATGAATATTTGTGAACAGTGTGGATGTCATTTGAAAATGAGTAGTTTCGATAGAATCGAACTTTTGATTGATCCAGGTACTTGGAATCCTATGAATGAAGATATGGTCTCTCTAGATCCCATTGAATTTCATTCGGAAGAGGAACCTTATAAAGATCGTATTGATTCTTATCAAAAAAATACAGGATTAACTGAGGCTGTTCAAACAGGCACAGGTCAATTAAATGGCATTCCCGTAGCAATTGGGGTTATGGATTTTCAGTTTATGGGAGGTAGTATGGGATCTGTAGTAGGTGAAAAAATCACACGTTTGGCTGAGTATGCTACCAATAAACTTTTACCTCTTATTCTAGTGTGTGCTTCCGGAGGAGCCCGCATGCAAGAAGGAAGTTTGAGCTTGATGCAAATGGCTAAAATATCTTCCGCTTTATATGATTATCAATCAAATAAAAAGTTATTTTATGTCGCAGTCCTTACATCCCCTACCACAGGTGGGGTGACGGCTAGTTTTGGTATGTTGGGAGATATCATTATTGCTGAACCAAACGCTTACATTGCATTTGCGGGTAAACGAGTAATTGAACAAACATTGAATAAGACAGTACCCGAGGATTCACAAGTGGCTGAATATTTATTCCATAAGGGCTTATTCGATCTAATCGTACCACGTAATCTTTTAAAGGATGTTCTGAGTGAATTATTTCGGCTACACGCCTTCTTTCCTTTGGATCAAACTTAGATTTAAGTAGAACTGTAGAGTAGAGTTTTAATTTATTTATTAATTTAATAATTAATAAAACGGAATAAATTTTTTGAAATGAAAATTATTAAATTATAAGACAAGAGCACGAAAATAACTAAAAATAGGAATAAAAAAAAGGTACATACATATATTTCGTGTAGAAACGTGTAGAAGGGTGAATAAGTCCGTTTATTTACACATTTTTTTATAAGTATTTATTCAAAAAAAAATTATTAAAACATATACTTATATATTCCTTATTTAAGTATATACTCACTTAGGTATAATTACTATATATAAAATATAATATATATATATATATTATATAAATATAATTATTATATATGAATATATATGAATTATAAAATATCTTTAATAAGAATATAAGGTTAAAATAAAAAAATAAAAATAGTAATATAAAATATAAAGCAATAAATAAAAATAACAGGTACAAATATTAAATCGAGGTACCCACTCAATGATAACTCTCAACAGCTTTCCCTCTATTTTTGTGCCTTTAGTGGGCTTAGTATTTCCGGCAATTGCAATGGTTTCTTTATTTCTTCATGTTCAAAAAAACAAAATCTTTTAGATACTATAGGGACAACTCTGTATCCATTTTTTTTTTTCAAGACTTACTTTGATCATAACACCCCTATCTATTTAGTAGAATATGGTATAACATCTGGCTTCTTTCGAGCATAAACTCTTATGTATGTGTGTAAACATGATATATGGGTAAATTAATTATAACAATTTCAAATGGATCGGTAGCGGGGAGAGTTTCGGAAATGTAAAGTGAATATATCTATATGTGGATATCTATAGGAAATCATACGAAAGAGATGTTATTATTTTAGTTTGGATCTAAGTAATTCGATGAATTTTTCTAAAATAAAAGTTTCACATCTATAGTAGTGCTGGTTGATGAGAGTTACTTCGGAAACAAAAAAAAGTAAACTAAAATTTCTTTTTGTTATTCTTCCAATTCCAATAAAATGCAACTAGGTCTAGTGAGAGTATGAGTTGGCGATCAGAACGTATATGGATAGAACTTATAGCGGGATCTCGAAAAATAAGTAATTTCGGTTGGGCCCTCATTCTTTTTTTAGGTTCATTAGGGTTTGTATTGGTTGGAACCTCCAGTTATTTTGGTAGGAATTTTATATCTTTGTTTCCTTCTCAGCAAATAAATTTTTTTCCACAGGGGATCGTGATGTCTTTCTATGGGATCGCGGGTCTCTTTATTAGCTCCTACTTGTGGTGCACAATTTCGTGGAATGTAGGTAGTGGTTATGATCGATTTGATATAAAAGAGGGCATAGTGTGTATTTTTCGTTGGGGATTTCCTGGAAAAAACCGTCGCATATTCCTGCGATTCCTTATGAAAGATATTCAGTCTATCAGAATAGAAAATAAAGAGGGTCTTTTTGCTCGTCGGGTTCTTTATATGGAAATCAGAGGCCAGGGGGCCATTCCCTTGACACGTACTGATGAGAATTTGACTCCACGAGAAATTGAGCAAAAAGCTGCTGAATTGGCCTATTTCTTGCGCGTACCAATTGAAGTATTTTGAAAAAAGGAACTGAAAAATGAATACTTTGCAAAAGGGAAAAAACTCAAGAACTCTCTTTTTTTCTATACCATAACTTAACGGAAGTTTGTTCTGAATGCCTGCCTATTCAAGCCAAAGTAAACGTATATGAAGCAACTCTAAAACGAAATTTTGTGTGTCCATCATTTTTTTTTTCAAATATTTGACATTTTTTTTAATAAAACGGGAGTTCTTTCGTTTCGAAATCCAACTAATATTACTTTGAAGCGAACTCTTTCTTATTCTATTTCTGTATTTTTTCTAGATTCAAGGACTAACCTAACCACTCTACTGCATCACAAATAAAAATTTCGAAATAGATTAATGGGCTCGATGGCTTGGGTTGGGATATAACTTATGCTTGATACAAATATTAGTATCATATAGAGTCGACGCATGGGGTGAGTTCATTAAAACTTCAAAAATTCACAGACGAAAAAATGGCAAAAAAGAAAGTATTTATTTCCCTTCTATATCTTGCATTTATAGTATTTTTGCCTTGGTGGATCTCTCTCTCATTTAAAAAAAGTCTGGAATCTTGGATTACTAATTGGTGGAATATTAGGCAATCCGAAATTTTTTTGAATGATATTCAAGAAAAGAGTATTCTAAAAAAATTCATAGACTTAGAGGAACTCCTTCGTTTGGAGGAAATGATAAAGGAATACCCAGAAACGCATTTACAAAAGCTTCGCGTCGAAATCTACAAAGAAACGACCCAATTGATCAAGATGCACAATGAGGATCGTATCCATACAATTTTACATTTCTCGACAAATATAATCTGTTTCGTTATTCTAAGTGGTTATTCTATTATAGGTAATGAAGAACTTGTTATTCTTAACTCTTGGGTTCAAGAATTCCTATATAACTTAAGCGACACAATAAAGGCTTTTTCTATTCTTTTATTAACTGATTTATGTATAGGATTCCATTCGCCCCACGGTTGGGAATTAATGATTGGCTCTGTCTACAAAGATTTTGGATTTGCTCATAATGATCAAATTATATCCGGTCTTGTTTCTACTTTTCCAGTCATTTTAGATACAATTTTTAAATATTGGATCTTTCGTTATTTAAATCGTGTATCTCCTTCACTTGTAGTGATTTATCATTCAATGAATGACTGAAAAATGATCGAACGGCCCAATTATAATATTTGTTTGTTACTTTGTACATAAGCAAAACAT